TCATAGTATGATGCGGTTGAGCAAGTATGCCCCCATCGTCTAGTGGTTCAGGACATCTCTCTTTCAAGGAGGCAGCGGGGATTCGACTTCCCCTGGGGGTAGGGTACTACGAAAGGAAGTTGATCATGAATTATACATAAAGTTAGAATATATTCTTCCTGGGTCGATGCCCGAGCGGTTAATGGGGACGGACTGTAAATTCGTTGGCAATATGTCTACGCTGGTTCAAATCCAGCTCGGCCCAATAATTCGCTGTCTGCATAACACTTTTTGTTTTGCATAAATGACAGAGAAGGTAATAAAAAAAAGTAAAATTTCGGGGTATATTTCGACTTTACTTTTTTCTTTATTTCTTGTGTCTAGTTACTTTTTTGTTTACATAAAAAATTCCGATCTTGCTAAAGGATCCCGATATGTATCCTTTAAATATAAACTTTAATGAACAGGGTCGAGAAAAGAATATATTTTTTATTGTAAAACATGGATTATCAATCGATTTGATAATAATACAAGGATTATCAGTAATACGTCTTGCTATCACTAAAGTGATATCCATATAGATATAAATATATCACTTGTGACTTTCTTTGTTACAAAACACTAATTTTAATCTCAAATTGAAATGATTAAAATGAAATAATAAGAAGGAATATTTAAGCTACCCACTTTATTTCCATGGGATTGTAGTTCAATTGGTCAGAGCACCGCCCTGTCAAGGCGGAAGCTGCGGGTTCGAGCCCCGTCAGTCCCGGCGAATTCAATAAATAAAAAAAGACATCAACTCCCCTTTTTGTTTCTGGGCAAGGGGATCAAAATGGTTTCATTTATATATATATATATTTTTTTTTTTTTTTTTTCATCAAGCAAAAGAAAGGGGTATTTCCATTATTTTAACTAGCACCAATTGATAATAGAGAGCCATATGTAAATTAGGATAATTCTTGAGAGCATTCAACACTTCAAGAAAGAGATACTGTACGGGGTTTCTGCTTTTTGTCAATTGATCTCCCGTTAACTCGTGTAGTAAAATGGAATAGGATAGAGTATAATACGTTTGCCAAGAGTACCTATATATACTTTTATTTCTATGAAGTAAAGGAATTGAAAATAGTTCGAATCCAACCAAGGAAATAGGATATTTAAAAAATAAAGATAAAATAAGTCTTCCCTAATGAATATGCTCTTTTTAAAGATTAGAGTCGATGTCGAAGAAAAAACTCGTAAGAAAATTTAAGATAGTTAATTTTTGGGAATATTTTAGTTTTTTTATTGGATCAGGAATCTAATTATGTATTCGGTGTGGATAAAAGATCTTCCTATGTTATACTATTAAATTCTTGACGATGAGTCGATTTAATAGCTCCGATATTGTTATTCATGATATTTATTTCATTCGATATCATCGAAATCGAATTCATCTGAGTGAGTTTACAAGCGAAAGATTTATCATCTCTATGGGATTAAATCCCGAGATATTTCAAATAAAAAAAAATAAATAAACAATTAAATTATGGAAGTAAATATTCTTGCATTTATTGCTACTGCACTCTTCATTCTCGTTCCTACTGCTTTTTTGCTTATAATTTACGTAAAAACGGTTAGTCAAAATAATTAATTTGAATACAATTTTAATATCAATAAAAAAAGAGTAGTATCCTAAAGGGCCCGCTAGTATGGTAGAAAGAGATCTCTTTCTACCATACTATCCATTATGGTTATTGTAATGTATAAAGATACAAGTGAAATATCTTAATATAAAGGAATTCACCTATATCTCTTTTTTTCTTTATAAATGTCAATATAAATTAAATAGAATATGAAATGTATGTACATACTTTCTCAATTTCATTTGTTTGATCCATTTAATACAGACAATCCTAATTTGATGGAAACTTCTTCAGATTTCAAAAAGGGGTTACCCCATGAATGGTTAACCGTGTAAACCCTGATATAAAATATAAAATGAGTCAATAAAACAAAACATAAATACAATTTCTAAAAAAAAAAAAAAAAAAAAATTGCCGAACGGTCTAGAAAACTAAAACAATTGATACAGGTTGATAGAGTTTGATTATTACCGCAATTAGGAGTACTTCTAGAGTCCACTTCTTCCCCACACTACGAGAGAGAGGGAAAATGTAAAAACTACCATTAAAGCAGCCCATGCGAGACTTACTATATCCATGTGAATTCTGTCCCCTATTTCTATGAATATGAAGAAACTATTCCATTATTGTTCACTAATAATAGTGAAATCACTGGTGCAGAGTCAAAAAAAGGGAGAGGTATTTGGTCACCATTGATGAACTACTCCAAAAATCCACTTATCTTATAATGAGTTATTCTTATTATAGAATTTCTAGTAGAATCGACAAGATGTAAACACAAGTAAACAGACACTTTTCGAAGTATCCAAGGAAAATGACTCACATGTAGAAATAATAAGACTTTGTCTTTCTTTTATCGTTTTTTTTTTTTGAAGTAAAATAAAAGTCAATTATTCATATAATCTAATATTGATTGAATATTTGAGCATTCCGAGACTTTGATGAGTCTGTATTCAAAGTATCCTAGGTCCTTTCCAAAACTATTAATTTAATTCCCCCTCTAGCTATCCAATCTAATTGAAGACTCAGTAAGTGGAACTAAATTAGTAGTGGAAAGTAAAGATTTATGGATTTCCCTATACTACTTTAAGTTTTCTTTGAATCTGATAGGCAAAACTTTAGGTTAGAGAATAGAACCTCGAGAGACAGGGGCTTATAATCACGATAAAGAAAGTATCAAGAGTCTTTTCCTACGTTTGTTTTTGTTATAGTAGGGGATTTAAAGTCTGTTGTTGAGGCGGCACCCGGATTTGAACTGGGGAAAAAGGATTTGCAGTCCCCCGCCTTACCACTCGGCCATGCCGCCAAAAAGATATAAACTAGATTCCAATTTTCTCTCTTTTTTTTTTGCAACTCCGAAAAAATATATAGATTTTCAGTCCCAAAATATGGAATCCAGTACAAATCAGAACCATTAACTATTGACTGTAAATTCATGACCATTTGTGAATTAAAATCTACATTTTTTATTTCTAATAATATAAGCAAATCATTATAAATTTATTTATAACTAATCTATATTGAGTTTTTTCAATTAAAAAGAAAAAGAAATCTTCTTCAATTTAAATTATAACAGTAATGATGAGTATATGTAAACCCCATAATTAGAACATACATTACGTTGTGTTATAGAGCTATAGCTCTATAATGGGGTATTTTATCTCTCTATAGATGCTTTTGAGTAGTAATTCTCAATAAATTTTTTTATTTAAATTTTCATTGAATACATTGAAGAGAAAATTTAATTTTTGATAGAGCACAGCATGTGCTGTCCCAAATAGAACTGTACCCCAATAAAAGAATAAAAAGAGACATATATATCTGTGCATTATTTTTTATTTTAATAATAATAAAAATTAATAAATAAAAAAAACACAAGTTTTCTTACCTACTTCCTTCAATTCAACGATATTCTATTCAAAATAGGTAAAACTCTTTTCTGCAAATATTTTTTTGAACAATGAAATACAAATACATGAAAAAGTAAAGTGGTAAAAAAAAAAAAAGTTTTCTATTTATTATATGTTTATCTGCTCGAACAGATCCAATCATGAATAAATTTTTTATGGTATGCAATCGAATTGGAATATGTAATATCATAGGTGAAAATGAAATCACTTTTTTTCTAGTCTTTACAAAACTCCAAAAGTTCCAGTGGTATTTCTCAATTCTTGGATCTCTTTCTTATAAAAAAATTTCAATTGAATCTAGTCTCCGTTCATACGTATTTCATACATTACATATATCTTGGAGTTGGATAAAATTTCATGTGATTCAGTAAACAGAATAGAAATTCCATTATTGCTAGATCGAATTCTATGGATATGATTCGGTGAAGAATGAGAGATGGGATGGGATTTTTTAAATAAACGGATAGATGGGAAATTCAAAAAAGATGCTCGGGGATGGAAAAGAGGGAACATCTACAATACCCGGATTTAATCAGATACAATTTGAAGGGTTTTATCGGTTTATTGATCAGGGTTTAATAGAAGAACTTTCTAAATTTCCAAAAATTGAAGATATAGATCACGAAATTGAATTTCAATTATTTGTGGAAACATATCAATTGGTAGAACCTCTGATAAAAGAACGGGATGCTGTCTATGAATCACTTACATATTCTTCTGAATTATATGTATCCGCGGGATTAATTTGGAAAACCAGTAGGAATATGCAAGAACAAAGAATTTTTATTGGAAACATTCCTTTAATGAATTCCCTTGGAACTTCTATAGTAAACGGAATATACAGAATTGTGATCAATCAAATATTGCAAAGTCCTGGTATCTATTACCAGTCAGAATTGGATCATAACGGGATTTCGGTCTATACCGGCACCATAATATCAGATTGGGGAGGCAGGTTAGAATTAGAGATTGATAAAAAAGCAAGAATATGGGCTCGCGTGAGTAGGAAACAGAAAATATCTATTCTAGTTCTATCATCAGCTATGGGTTCGAATCTAAGAGAAATCCTAGAGAATGTTTGCTACCCCGAAATTTTCTTATCTTTCTTGACCGATAAGGAGAAAAAAAAAATTGGGTCAAAAGAAAATGCTATTTTGGAGTTTTATCAACAATTTTCTTGTGTAGGTGGGGATCCAATATTTTCTGAATCCTTATGTAAGGAATTACAAAAAAAATTCTTTCACCAAAGGTGTGAATTAGGAAGGATTGGTCGCCGAAATATTAACTGGAGACTTAATCTTAATATACCTCAGAACAATATATTTTTGTTACCACGAGATATATTAGCAGCTGCCGATCATTTGATTGGGATGAAATTTGGCATGGGTACACTTGATGATATGAATCATTTGAAAAATAAACGTATTCGCTCTGTAGCGGATCTTTTACAAGACCAGCTCGGGTTGGCTCTGGCTCGTTTAGA